TAATCTTGGGGTATTTCTGCCCTTCAACTATAGATATAGACCTTTTTGTACTTGATTTGATTCTTTCAAACAGAACTCATTTAACCTTTCCTTTCGAATATGTATTATATTATGTATTACAGTAATATACATTCTTTTTGAACGGATGGATCTACAACATGAACAAAAAAGGGGAGGGGGGTAAGGTATGATTGCGCTTTTTTATTAAAGATACGTTTAATTTTAAGAATAGAAACTTATCAAAATTAATAAATCCTATGCCAGGAACCAGATTTGAACTGGTGACACGAGGATTTTCAGTCCTCTGCTCTACCAACTGAGCTATCCCGGCAATTGCCGAAGTATCATCCTCATTTTACTAGATGACTTAGGCCTATGTCAATTAAAAGAAACTCAAAATCAAAAGTAGTAAATTAAAAAAGTTTTATACCGGGAATTTCTTGGATCTTCGAAAAGAAGACTTTCTAAGTTTTAAAATGAAAAATTATATAGATTCTAAATCATTCAAATCGATATTTTTTTCTCATTTGTACGTATATGATATATGCCACAAGACTTGTCTATAATAAGAAAAGAAATTATAGTTTGTAAAAGCGTAGGATGAATGAAAAAAGATAATGAATTCTTGAATAACTAAAAAAAGGTAAGGCGTCAAACATACTTTTTGGGGGAGTAGAGTTGGGGATAGAGGGACTTGAACCCTCACGATTTTAAAAGTCAACGGATTTTCATCTTACTATAAATTTCATTGTTGTCAGTATTGACATGTAGAATGGGACTCTATCTTTATTCTCGTCGTATTAATAAGTTCCACCAAGGATCTATCAGACTATGAAGTGAATCATTTGATCAATGAATATTCGATTTTTTATTAAACTTCGAATTGATTCACAACATTTCTATTTTTTTTATAAAAAAATAGAAATCGATATTCAGGTCGTCATTTTTGAGATCGTTTTGTGTTACCTATATTTAGACGTTACCTATATTTAGACAAAATAGGTTTTTATCCTTCATCCTTTTTTATTTGAAGTTTGGATCGAAGGATTCCTTTATCAACACAAGGTAGTGAACTCCATTTGTTAGAACAGCTTCCATTGAGTCTCTGCACCTATCCCTTTTTTCTCGCTTTATAAACTCTGGTTTGTTCGCGTAAACCAGGATTTGGCTCAGGATTGCCCATTGTTAATTCCGGGGTTTCTCTGAATTTGAAAGTTATCACTTAGTAGGTTTCCATACCAAGGCTCAATCCAATTAAGTCCGTAGCGTCTACCGATTCCGCCATATCCCCCTTTTTGCTTTGAGATTAGAATCTCATTATTATGTCTTTCCGCTTTTTCTTATGCCGAAACTTTGGAATTCATTACATATAGATACTTTTTTTATTTCGTTGGTATCTTCTTTCATTTTTTTTAGCCCAATCCATATTGATTTAGTCTAATCAACTAAGATTCTATCATTTTTGTATTTGCAATTCAATATGGTTATATATTACATAACATATATATGTTATTCCTTTTCTCATCTTTGTCTTAAATTTTAAAAAATAGTCGAACGGTCGATTCTATTTTTTTTTTACTTCCATGAAAAGAAATTTATGAGTATTATTGAAACTTAGAATTCTACAATGTGCAACGGAAAAAGATTATAAGTCTACTTTGTAGATTTTAAATTATAATAATTCTAAAAAATTCTATTCGAATATTCATTTCGAATATTAATTCGAATAATTCTATATTATTAGATTAGAAAAAAAAAGTCTAAAATAATAATAATAGCATGAGGTTAGAACAAAAAAACAATAATTTCAAATCAGATATCATTTAACTAAAAAAAAAATATTTCTGATCTAATTAAGATTTTCTTATTTATAAAATAATGAAATCAAAATTATAAAGTCGATATATTGCTATATTCTATTAATTAAGGTTATGTTTTATTTATTTAATGATAGTCACTATTTATTTGAGCTATATTTTGTTCTAGAATATATAGAATATGATTAATTAATTCTAAATAGATAAGGAAAAATATGAATAGAATAGTTAATTGATACGATTATAGTAGTTTAGTGAATTTGTATGCACGCGCTTTTTTATTTGAGCCCGCTTAGCTCAGAGGTTAGAGCATCGCATTTGTAATGCGATGGTCATCGGTTCGATTCCGATAGCCGGCTTTTCCATTTTTTTCGTTTTTTTACATGATTTTTAATGTACTTTCAAAATCAAAGAATATTTAAAAGACTTATTTCACCTTTTCCCAGAGTTACCACTCCATTTATATTATGTCATATAAACTTCCATATAGGAATATATATTGGGTAACAGGATTAGATCTTTGCAAAATAAATAAAGAAAATAAAGAAAAATTTTTATGATTTATTTTATTTATATATATTGTATATACAATATACAATAAAAAAAATCTGTATATTGAGAGAATATATCTTATTACTCTTTGTATTCCAATAGTTTATTGGAGTGGATTTCGCGTCATTTATCATTATCATTTAGTTCAGTTTTAATTTTGTTTAGTTTTGTACAATTTTAATAAAAAAAGGAGTCTTTATGTCACGTTACCGAGGGCCTCGTTTTAAAAAAATACGCCGTCTGGGGGCTTTACCGGGACTAACTAGTAAAAGGCCTAGGGCAGGAAGCGATCTTAGAAACCAATCACGCCCCGGAAAAAAATCTCAATATCGTATTCGTTTAGAAGAAAAACAAAAATTGCGTTTTCATTATGGTCTTACAGAACGCCAATTACTTAAATATGTTCGTATCGCCGGAAAAGCCAAGGGGTCAACAGGTCAAGTTTTACTACAATTACTTGAAATGCGTTTGGATAACATCCTTTTTCGATTGGGTATGGCTTTTACTATTCCTCAAGCACGCCAATTAGTTAACCATGGACATATTTTAGTTAATGGTCATATAGTTGATATACCAAGTTATCGATGCAAACCCCGAGATATTATTACAGTGAAGGATGAACAAAACTCTAGAACTTTGGTTCAAAATCTTCTTGATTCATCTGCCCCCGAGGAATTGCCAAACCATCTGACTCTTCACACATTCCAATATGAAGGGTTAGTCAATCAAATAATAGATAGGAAATGCGTCGGTTTGAAAATAAATGAATTGCTTGTCGTAGAATATTACTCTCGACAGACTTAATAAACCTAACTTAAGTAAAAAAAATAACTAAAAATAAGAGTTCGGACAACTCCCCTTCGCCCTCCTTTTTTATTAAAAATAAAAAGGCACAAGGTAAGGGATTTTGTCGGGGAATCTTTTTCCTATTCATGTAGCATAGATTGGTAGGGAGATTTGGATCCCTTGTTTGCTCTTCCCAGCATATTCCATATCAAAGAAATTAGGAATAGAGAAGTTATTTAAAAATCAAAATCAAGGTAGATTTTATATATATTCTTTTTTATTTGATTTGATACATTGTGGTCAATCACGTAAGATTGGTGAATTAGTTGAAAGTACGGAAAGAGAGGGATTCGAACCCTCGGTAAACAAAAGCCTACATAACAGTTCCAATGTTACGCCTTCAACCACTCGGCCATCTCTCCGACACCAGGATTATGACTGAGTACCTTGGTGAATAGCGAGTTATTCATCGTTTTTTAGATTATGGTTAATAGATACCTTTTTTGACCGGAAAAAATTGTAAGTAGATAGAATGTTTTTTATTTTAATGAGTCCACTTTTATGTTAGTTCGTACTATACAATTCCTTTGTTTGTGAGAAAATTTTCTCACAAAATTAAAAGGTAAAGGAAATAAAAAGAGTTATAGAATGGATTACTACCTATGCCAAGATCGCGTATAAATGGAAATTTTATTGATAAAACCTTTACAATTGTAGCCGATATCTTATTACGAGTCATTCCGACAACTTCCGGAGAAAAGGAGGCATTTACTTATTACAGAGATGGTGCGATTTGATTATCATTATTTTTTTTCTCGCCGATTTGGAATAGAAAGAAAAACGAGTATTGAAAAAAAATCTACGCTTTTGAAGGTGAAGTTTATAATATAAAAAAGCAATCCCTTCTGTCATGTATCCACGATTAATGCAGCCTTAGATGCTTCAATTGTGAATTCTAGTATTGAGCAAAAGGTTTTTACCTATGGTTCCCGTATTACAGATCAATCCTACTACACTAATACAATATACGAATAGGAGGCATAGGGGAAGAAGCACTACGCCGAGAAATCAACAACACGAAAACTTTCTTCAAAATGATTCCTTTTCTTTCTTCTTCTTCTTTGGGATTGGGACTAATTAAAATGGTTGGAACAATAAACATCCATCTCGTTCGTACTTTGGATACCCGTATAACCATTGAAGACTGTTGAAGTGGCTAATTCCTGGAAATTTAGGGGCGTTGAGAACAAAGAAATTTTTAGAGTTTACTTTTTTATTTTTATCTAGCATGAACCCACTTGGTAGTAAGAAAAGATCTTTTGCAAGAAGGTTGGCTAGGGATTTCTTGTAAAAACATTAGCCCCGCTTAGTTCATAATGACATCAAATTGTTCCATATATTATTTTCATTATGCACCTAAAGGAGGAGCCGTATGAGATGAAAATCTCACATACGGTTCTGAAACGGAGAATTCGTTAAAGCGAATGACGACCGTAACGGATGTCGGCTCAATCTGAAGGAAATTATGCGGAAGCATTACAGAATTATTATGAAGCTATGCGCCTAGAAATTGACCCCTATGATCGAAGTTATATACTCTATAATATAGGCCTTATCCACACAAGTAATGGGGAACATACCAAAGCTTTAGAATATTATTTTCGGGCATTAGAACGAAACCCCTTTTTACCACAAGCTTTTAATAATATGGCTGTGATCTGTCATTACGTGCGACTATCTCCACTATAGAAAAAAGAAAACTAGTCAATTAAATACTAGAAACACAAAAAAGGGCTTTCTACATAAGCATCGTACAAAACGATTTTTTATCAGCTGTAGCAAATA